TTTAATATGGGCAACCGCCGCCCAAAGGGCGGCGGCTCCTTAGCTTTTTAGACTGAAGCCTGGCAACCGAGGTCCTAAGACCCCCACCAATATATACAAATATACAAAAACAACCACACTACATCTACAAAGTGCCAATACCAACTTGAAGCTTCAAATCCAAAATGGTGATGGCGAGTAAATTGATGAGATACTAATCTGGCTAAACAGACGGCCAAAAAAGTAGTCCCTATTATAACATGGAGACCATGGAACCCCGTGGCCACAAAAAAAGTAGATCCATAAACTGAATCCGAAATGGCAAAGGGGGCCTCGTAGTATTCCATTGCTTGTAGCCCGGTAAATATTAGCCCTAAAACCACGGTGGCAGTGAGCCCCCGGATGGCCTCTCCCCTTCGGCCGCTAATTATAGCGTGGTGCGCCCAGGTTACAGTGGCACCCGAGCTGAGTAACACCGCCGTGTTTAATAGGGGTACCGAAAAGGGATTTAACGGGTCAATGCCCTGGGGCGGCCAGACGGCACCGAGTTCAATTGTGGGTGCTAGGCTGCTGTGGAAGAAAGCCCAAAAAAAGGAAAAAAAGAAAAGAACCTCGGAGGCTATAAATAGAAGCATCCCATACTTTAACCCTTGTTTAACCATTAGGGTGTGGTGGCCTTGAAAAGTGGCCTCTCGGATTACATCCCTCCACCAAACTACCATGGTAAATACAATTGTTATTAATCCCATATACATGACCCAGGGTTGACTATAATGAAAATATATGACACTGCCTATAGTGACAAAAAGAGCTCCGCAAGATCCTATGTAAGGCCATGGACTGGGGTCTACTAAATGATAGGGATGATAAACGGTAGATTTCATTTTTACTTATTCTCTATTTTGGGGTTATGAGGGGGGGGGCTCCGCCCCGGGGGGGCTTCTCTATCTTCAGGGACAGACTATAAGGCAAGGAATCCCCGCCCGAGGCGGGGATTGCACAGCCTTAGGAGCCGGCCGCTCGGACGGCATTAAAGACTCACCCTTTTAGAAGGCCCCCCCCATAAGGCCGATGGCCTTCCCATCCTTATGCCTCCGCCCTCCCAGAAGGAGATTGCACAGCCTTCTGGCCTAGCTTTAGCTAGGGAAAGGGCGAGGGCCCCTTGCAACCGCCACCCCTTCGGGGCGTGGGTTGCTTGTCAACCAATTTTCAAAATGACCCAAAAGGGGAGTTAGAACTAAAAAGTAAGAAAAATAAAAAATCGAAGCTAGTTGCCCAATTACTATAAAAGGCTCCTCAACAGGTTGTGACCCAATCCAAGTAAGAAGTAAGAAGTCGGCCGCGAAAAACCAAAAGGCAAGTCGTGCCAAGGGCCGGAAGGTCAAGCCTCGAAATCGGCTACTATGGAGCCATGGCATTAAAAATAATATCAAAAAACTAGAGAACATGGCAATTACCCCCCCTAACTTATTGGGAATTGAACGCAATATGGCATAAGCGAACAAAAAGTACCACTCTGGTTGAATATGGACGGGAGTTACCAAGGGGTTGGCCTGGATGAAATTTTCCGGGTCCCCTAACAAATTGGGGGCGATGTACACAATGGCACTCAATATCACCGCCAATGCAACTATACCATACCAATCCTTAGAGGTATAATAAACATGGAAGGAGACTTTATCGATGTCAGATTTAACCCCGATAGGATTATTAGACCCCTCAACATGTAAACATATCAAGTGGACCATGGCCAAAGCCGCTAGAACAAAAGGGAATAGGTAATGGAGGCTGAAGAACCGATTAAGTGTGGCATTAGAAACACTAAATCCTCCCCAAACCCATTGGACAATATCTGTCCCGATATAAGGGATGGCTGACAGTAAGTTAGTAATTACCGTGGCGCCCCAGAAAGACATTTGGCCCCAAGGTAAAACGTATCCGATAAAAGCTGTGGCCATCATCAATACATATATTATAACACCAACATTCCAAACCGCAGTTCGTGAATAGCTCCCATAATACAATCCCCTACCTATATGAAGATAGACGCATAGGAAAAACATGGAGGCCCCATTGGCATGTAAGTATCTTAATAAAAATCCATAATTAACATCGCGCATAATGTGGCCCACGGAGGCGAAGGCCAAACTTACATCTGCGCAATAGTGCATTGACAGAAAAATCCCTGTTATTATTTGTATGCCCAAGCATGCCCCCAATAAAGAACCAAAGTTCCACATATAAGAAATATTGGAGGGGCTTGGCAAATCAATAATTAAACCATTTATAATAGATAGGACGGGGTTCTCTTTCCTTAGTTGCATGGGGGGGCCCCCCAGAATTGAACTGGGGGGCCTCAAGTAACCCACGGCCCCTCGTGGACCGCAGGTGCCATCAGCCCCGCCATCCGCCCTAGGGAACCCTGCCCTCGGGTTCGAAGGGCCGATGGGAACCCCTCCGGCTGCAAGGGGCGGGGCTTGAAGTTACGCGCCCTCGGGGGCGCGGTTAGTCTGAAGGAAGATATCTTGTTTCTTGGCAGTGGCCCCTATCTCCTCCCCTATTTCTTGAGTTAATACTATGGCCCCAATCATGGCCACCAGTAATATAAAACTGGCTAGAATGAATAAATAGTAGTAATCGGTATATAGCAACCGCCCAATGGCTTCGATGTTGTGGCACTTTATTAAAAACCAAGGATTGGCCATATTCCAATTGCCCCCCAGTTCACTAGCGTAACCGGAGGTCGCAGCCCCAAAAGGGCCCGCCAGAGCATAGTGGCCCCCCATTATGAGCCAACTGGAGGCAATTTCCGAAAAGAAAAGTGTCCCAATGGCCAACCCAACGGGAACATAGTTTGTCATATCTGTCTCGCCCCCCAACCGGTAGGCGGGGGGGAAGTCAGTTAAATTCAACATCATAATAACAAACAAAAAAAGAATAGCAATAGCGCCCACATAAACGATTAAAAACATTAAGGCGATAAAATCCACCCCCAATAAAATAAAGAGGGCTGAAGAACTTGTAAAAGCAGCTACCAACCAAAAAACTGAGTGGACCGGATTAAGCGCCGATATGACCATTATTCCAGAAGCGATCGCCCCAAATGACAATGTGTAGAAGCAAGCTCAAGTCATCGTTAGGCCCCTCCAGGACTAAACATTAGGGCATTTTTCACAGGCTCTATAATCACAGAGGGCAGTACCCCCAAGAAAAAAATTAGAATTACTAAGGGGGCCATGGCCAAGGCCTCACGCCTGTTTAAATCCCTGGGGAAGAGTTGGTAATTGGAAGCGTCCCCAAAACAAATTCGATTGTACAAATAAAGGGAATACGCGGCCGACAAAACCATGCCCGATGCGGCCAAAACCCCAATTACTAGGCTATACTCAAAGGCGGCTAACAAAGAAAAAAATTCCCCCACAAAATTACAACTTAAAGGGATGGCCATATTGGTTAGTGTCAATACCAACATCATGGTCGCAAAAATGGGCATTGTAATAGTAATCCCCCGATAATACTTTATAAGACGAGTGTGGTGGCGCTCATATAAAAAAGTGACCGCAATAAAGAGGGAGGAACTAACAATGCCATGGGCCAACATTAAAAATACAGCCGCGACCAAGCCCTCTATTGTATGGGTGAATAGGCCCAAAGTAACCAAGCCCATGTGTGCCACGGAAGAATAGGCAATTAGTCGCTTAAAATCTACTTGCCGACAAGTTGTAAGGCTCCCATATACAATGGCTATCCCACTCAACGTTATTATTAGAGGGGCAAAATATTCAGAAGCGGCGGGCAAAAGGGGCCAAGAAAACCTCAAAAACCCATAACCCCCCAATTTTAATAGTACCCCCGCTAGTATGACTGAACCCGAGACGGGAGCCTCAACATGGGCCTGAGGCAACCAAATATGGAAAGGCACCTTGGGGATTTTTACCGCCAAACTGAGAAAAAACCCAGCAAATATCCACTTTTGGGTTGATTCGGGCAGTTTAATATTTAATAATGTCTGGTAATCTGTTGTGCCGGCTATATCATACAGTTGAAAGATCCCCAAGAGCATAAACACCGACCCTATTAAAGTATAAAAGAAGAAATAATAGGAAGCTCGCACTTTTTCTTCCCTTGAGCCCCAGATCCCGATCAAAAGGAACATGGGAATTAATATCCCCTCAAACAAAATATAAAATAACAATAGGTCAAGTGCGGAAAACACTCCCATCAATAAAATCTCCAAAAATAGCAAGCACAACAAGAATTCTTTCAATAAATATTTAATAGAATTTCAACTTATTAAAATGCAGATGGGGATTAACAATGCAGTTAAAATAAAAAAAAACAAGGAAATCCCGTCCACCGCTAAAACGATCGGCCCCCATTGGAAATTTAAGGCCGGAGAAACTATCCACTCTGTTTGGTTTATGGTTTGAAACTGGCCCCCCGAATCAAAGGCCCCCCATAAAACCAAAGTGGCAGCTAAAGTCGCCAAGGACCACTCTAGGGCGGCTCTTTTTAGTCGAGCGTCGTTGTCTGATGGAATTCTTATCACGCTAATTATCCCCAAAATAAGTAAAAGAAAAATTAAGCCCAGCCAATTCTTGGGGGAAACCATAATCTGGTCAATCTCCCGCCCGCCCTAGCATCGCCCCGAAGGGGCGAGACTAGGCCAGAAGGCCTTGCCTTCTGGGATGGGCGGCATTGCCACCGATCAGGGGAGGTAGATCACAATCACCGCCGCCCGAAGGCGGGGGTTGCAAGGAATCTTCATCAAAGATTGCCCAGGAATCCTCGGGGATTGCATTTATGATCTACCCCCCTCTATCATCTATAATGGCCGCCATAGCCATGGTGGCCCTCGTGAGAGGGGGGCCCCGCGGGGCCCCCGCGGGCTTAGGGGGTTGCAAGGCTAGAAGGCAAGGAATCCCCGCCTTCCGGCGGCAATTACACAGCCTTAGGAACCGTCCGCTCGGACGGTGGGGCCCCTTTGGACCCTACGGTTCCCAAGACTGTCCCTTCTAGGAACTGGACTGTAGGGAGAGTACCCAATTTATATATTTATTTAAAGAAACCGCCTCCACCACTATGGGCATAAAAGAATGGTTGGCACCACAAATTTCGGAGCATTGGCCATAAAAAGTGCCGGGCCTTTTTACAAAGAAACTAGTTTGATTCAATCTGCCTGGAACTGCATCCATCTTTATGGCTAAAGAGGGAACTGCAAATGAATGCAAAACGTCCGCCCCGGTAACTAATACTCGAATATGTGTGTTAATAGGAACGACAAGCCTATTGTCCACCTCTAACAATCTAAAATCACCAGTATTTAAATCCGAAGTCGGGACCATATAGGAGTCAAATTCTAATGTTTCCGCCCGATAGTCTGAGTATTCATAGGACCAGTACCACTGATGGCCTATCGCCTTAATGGTTAAAGCAGGGTCCATTATCTCATCCATTAAATATAGTAACTTTAAAGAGGGAAAGGCTAGGAAAACTAATAGAATTGCCGGAATTATGGTCCAAATTATTTCTAATAAGGTACCGTCAACAAGGTATCTGTGGTAAGATTTCCCACTCAGAGCCTTAACGATTAACCATAATACCGTTGTAATAATAATGACCAATATAAACATGATCTGATCATGAAAAAAGATTATTTCTTCCATCACCGGGTGGGCAGCATCTTGAAAGCCTAATTGCCAAGGCTCCGGCAGGTCTCTCTCCCCAAAGGGGATAATGCTAAGTAATAGGCGGCTTAATGTTGTCATTTTCTAGGGGGGGCCCCTCCCACTGCGCCGGGAACGGTTCCCGGGGGTTCCCCAATTTGGACGGGGGCCCCCCTACTGCCGCCCCTTTAGGGCGGCACCATTCGTTCGGACAATAGAAGATGGGGGGCCCATGCCCCAATTTGCGGCGCCCCTTGCTATGGTGGCTGCCGCTGGGGACATGCAGGGGGGGCGGGACTTGAACCCACACTTTTAGCTTTGAAGGCCAACGGTCTACCTTAACCTACCCCCCCATACAACGACCCCCCCCCCCACGGGGGATGAGGGGGAGTCGAAAATTAGTAAAGGGGCCAAACGGTTCCCCCAATAAACACCGCGGCACCAATTAATATAATTAGGGCATAATTAAAAACTAAACCGGATTGTAAATTGCTAATCCCTTGAGTTAATTGGATCATTCGGTCTGATATTCCCTTGGGGCCGATCAATTCCAACACCCCCTTATCTAGGACCCGGTACGAAATTAGATGGCCCAATCCCCACACATTTCTTACCAAGAAATAGTTTATGATGTAATTGAACTGCCAAGCAGAATATAAAAAAGCATAACTGGCCAAACTAATGGCCGGAGTTGGCACACTAAATGCGCGGATGGAGCAATGATAAAGCACAAAAGCCGAGGTTGCCCCTAAAAGGCTAAAAATTACAGGCAGCAATTTGATAGAAATAGGGATAATGGGGGGGAGTGTAGCCTGAAATGACCAAAGTACCTCTTTGGTTAAATAGCCCACGAAAATACTCCCCAAAGCCAACAATACTAGGGGCAAAGTTAAGTTCCAAGAGCCCTCATGGGCCTGCATGAAAACTTCTTTCTTTGAGCTTGTGTCGGCAATAAAGGTCAAATAGATTAATCGAATTGAATAAAAAGCCGTTAATAGTGCGGAAAAGACCACCAACCAATGGGCAAAGGCTAAATAATATTGATCGTAAGCTAGCTCCAAAATTAGATCTTTAGAATAAAAGCCCGTTAAATAAGGGAAGCCCATTAAAGAGAGGGAACCAATGGCCATCATAGTATAAGTAAAGGGGGTGGATTTTATTAGCCCCCCCATTTTCCTCATGTCTTGTTCATCGGCCATGGCATGGATGACAGACCCGGCACTTAAAAACAGTAAAGCCTTAAAAAAGGCGTGGTTCATTAAGTGAAATAAACTTATGGAGTAATGGGAAATCCCACAGGCCACCACCATGTACCCCAATTGACTACAGGTCGAATAAGCAATTACTTTTTTTAGGTCATTTTGAACCAACCCAATCGTGGCAGTAAAAAACGCGGTCATGGACCCCACGACGGTCACTACCATCAGAGCCAATGGCGCTAGTTCCAACAGGGGGGCGGACCGAATTAATAAAAAAACACCCGCCGTAACCATGGTGGCGGCGTGAATTAGGGCGGATACCGGAGTTGGTATGATAATTGGCCGAAGGCCCCTCCCCCGGATGGGGGGGGGGGGCGGCGGCGGGACATCCCGCCGCCTCGGCACGCCGCCACTCCCGTGGCGGATGGGACTTTATCTTCCACTTTACAACTTGCCTACCTTGCGACAACCGTCCGAGCGGACGGCATCACCGTTCCTTGTGGCTCGACAATCGACTGCCGATAATCATGATCCATGATTATTGACTGTTAATGATCTACTCCCACTCTAGCCCACCCTTTATCCACTCATAGATTAGGCCGAGGGTGAGAATGACCAAAAACACCACCATGGTTCAAAACCCAAAAGGAGAAATTTGATTATATATTATGCTCCAAGGGAAAAGGAAAGAAATTTCCAAATCAAAAATTAAAAACAAAATACCAATTAAGAAAAACCGGACCGAAAAGGGGCGCCCGGGGGCCCCGAAGGCATCAAACCCACATTCGTAAGCGGAGACTTTCTCCCGGTCCGGCTGCTTCACCCCTAAAACATAAGAGGCGCCGGAAATAATGGCGGAAAGAATTACACTAAAAATTAATAAAACTAAAATCCCATAAAACTCCGTGTACATTCTCAAGTGAAGGTCTCGACATTCTCAAGGGAATGGCTCAACATTCTCAAGGGAATAGAGGATGAGCCCATCATCCATTCCCTTTCTTTTTCTTTGCTCTTTCCCTTTGAACAGAAAGGAAATAGGAAAGGAAATAAAAACTTCATAACTAACTATTCCTTGCAATCCATTCTGCCGTTGGGCCCGGTATAATAGGAACAGCCATAGGAACCCTCGCCCCGGCGGGGCGACGGTTGCCTGTCCCTTCTAGGAGCACCAACTGGGGGGTAGACCATTAAAACCCAATAAAACGCCGGCAACCAAAATAACTAAAGCTAAACTTAGAGGCAGATAAGATTTCCATAATAATGCCATCAATTGATCATACCGCATTCTAGGGAAGGAGGCCCTTATCCAAATAAACAAGAAAATTATAAAAGCGGTTTTTATACCAAACCATCAGGCCCCTCCTTTTCCCAATAGACCTCCAAGAGGGAAAAACGCGATTGGTGAAAGCCACCCCCCCAAAAATAATATAGTTGTCATACAACTCATTAATATAATGTGAGCATATTCGGCAAGGAAAAACAAAGCAAAAGACATTGAGGCGTACTCGACATTATATCCGGACACCAACTCTGACTCCCCCTCTGTCAAATCAAAGGGGGCCCGATTTGTTTCGGCTAATGCGGAGGCAAAAAACATCATAGCAGCGGGGAAAAGAGGGAAAAGAAACCAAACACTACTCCCTTGAGCTAATACTATTTCAGTTATATTTAAGGAGCCCACGCACAAAATGACAGTAATGAGAATTAGCCCGATAGAAACTTCATAACTAACCATTTGGGCCGCGGCCCGAATGGCTCCTAAAAAAGCATATTTAGAATTACTAGACCACCCGGACATTAGTATGGCATAAACGCTTATGGAGGAGATAGCTAATGTATACAAGATTCCTATCTTTAAATCACTTATTAAAACCCCCCTTTCATAAGGAATAACCCCCCAAGCGATTAAGGCCAAGGTAAACGATAATATAGGGGCGGCTACGTATATGAAAAGATTCGCGTGGTGGGGGATCACCATCTCTTTAGCGAACAACTTTACACCATCAGCCAAAGGCTGTAATAGTCCATAAACCCCTACTACATTTGGTCCTTTTCTAGCTTGCATATACCCCAAAACTTTCCGTTCAGCTAAAGTTAAATAAGCCACTGCAACAAGTAATGGGACAACTATCACTAATATTTTTACAATTAGGTGGATTATTGTGACGACCATCTAGGGGGCAGCCGGACTTGAACCGGTCTCACCTCTATTGGGGTCCCTTTGGACCCTACCGTCCACTCGGACGGTTTACTCGCAAGTGGTTTCCACATAAAGTCTCGGGGGTTCCAACAACGAAGGGGAAAAATCCTAACCTTCGGTTTTTGTTACCGGCTGATCAACCTCTTTCTTTTCGGCCCCCCTAGCCTCGCCCCTCCGGGGCGACGGGTTCAAAGGGAAAGAGAAGGTTTTCCCAGCATACAGTGGATTTATAATCATAACTAATTACTTAGATAAGACGGCCCAACGTTAACCTTCCATAGCATCCGGCAACCAGGTGTGCAACCCCAATTGTGCAGATTTACCAACTGCCCCGATAAACAAAAATAAACATATCAAGGTAATATGGCTTTCAGTCGAAGGGCCTTCAGCCGCAACCGCGGCGGCGTTAAAAACTGAAGAAAAATCTAAAGACCCAAATTCCTCCCAAATAGTAAACATCGCTAAAACTAACCCAATATCCCCCACTCGATTGACCAACATGGCTTTTATGGCCGCCTTATTGGCCTCAATTCTGGTTAATCAAAAATTTATTAATAAATAAGAGCATAGCCCCACCCCTTCCCAACCAATAAATAATTGTGGGTAATTGTCACTGGTCACTAATAGGATCATAAAAAATGTAAATAGTGACAAATATGACATAAATCGGGGAAGATGGGGGTCGCCATCCATGTATGCGGTAGAAAAAATATGAACTAAAGTGGATATACTTGTAACCACGATCAACATCGTGGCAGTAAGACTATCGAATTGTAAGCCAAAATAGGTGGTCAATAAATCTGAGTCTAGCCACCTCCATAATTTTATGTATGTTGTAGAAGAATTTAAGGTGGTTTCATAAAATATCAAGGCAGACCAGGACAAACTTAAAATTAAACAGGCCGAAGAAAAAATTCCAGCACCTTTTTCTCCTATTTTTCTACCAAAAAACCCTGATGTTAAGGCCCCCAAAAGGGGGGCAAATACAACTAAAAGATACATAGACTTTTGGTCATCCTTGCTGGTAAGGCCAGGAACCCTCGCCCCTCCGGGGCGACGGTTCCTAGCCTTGAGCCACAGGCTGCTCAAGCCTTGGTTATAATTGAAAGATGGGAACCCTACGGGGGGTCCGTTCCCAGAAGGCAAGGAATCCCCTTTGGGGAACGCTAGGGGGCCTAATCTAGGAATCGATCCCATACAATGGGCTATTCCCCTAACAAATTAGCTTCCTATGGAACCATAGGCTGATAGCAACACGGGAACCAATCCACCACGGGAGTGGTGGCAGGGTTTCCCATAATGATTTATCCCAGCCCGAGGGCTGGCCACCATCCCCTCCTTAGGAGGCCGCTATAGCGGACTCGTGATGGTGAGGTTTAGCCCCCCTATAATGGGCCCAAACATTTCGATATGACTTTCCCACTTTAGAAGCGGTCAGTGATTAGCTGAAAGACCCCTCTTGCAACCCTCGCCCCTCGGGGGCGACGGTGCCTGGAGGTCAATGGGTTGATCGTAACTTATAAAAAATAAGAGGATCACTAATCCTTCGGTCCTTTCGTACTAGAAGATAGTTATATCGATGTTTCTTCAATTTGTAGATAGAAACCAAGCTGTGTTACCACGCTTTTAACTCAAATCATGTACGGCTTTAATGGACGAACAGACCAACCCTTGGGAGCGGCTGCACCCCAGGATGCCGCAATTCAACATCGAGGTCGCAAACATCGTCGTCGATGTGAACTCTCTAACGATATTACGCTGTTATCCCCGTGGTAACTTTTATTCGTTGATCGTTAACTATTCCACTCTAAATTAACGGGTCACTATGGCCCACCCCACCGCCGCCCTTAGGGCAGGCTTGGGGGTGTCTGCTCGGGGTGTCCCCCTCGCAGTCAGGCTTCAGTCATTATTTGCGCACCTTAAGCGCACCTTCGTTACTCTTTAAAAGGCGGTCGCCCCAACCAAACTGTCCTACTTACACTGTCCCCCCCCCAAGGGGGGGGGGTTAGCCCCTTTGACATGGGGGAGTGGGGTTTCATCTGCCCCGACGGGGGGCTGCCACATAATCTAAGCCACCCATTTAAATTCGGCCGACCCCTAGGCATGGTAAGCCTAGTTTGGAAGGCCGGGGCCGTGTAAGTGCCCCAGTAAAGCTCAACGGGGTCTTTTCGTCTAACAAATTGGACGTAGCATCTTCACTACGAATTCAATTTCACTGGGAATTTCCTTAAGACAGTGGGGCCTTCGTGGCACCATTCATACTGGCCAACAATTAATTGGCTATTGATTACGCTACATTATCACGGTCAGTGTTACCGCGGCCATTCAATTGTCCTTACGAGGTCGACTTTTATCAACCGCTTTTAGATACAACCATTGGGCAGGCCTCACCCTCTATACATCTATTTTCATATTGGCCGAGGGCTATGTTTTTGGTAAACAGTCGAGGCCCGTGTTCCAATACTGCCCACCCCCCGCCTAAGGCGGGGGTGGGGAGTATGCCCTGGTGGGCCATTGGGATTTTGCCGAGTTCCTTAAGGAAATTTATCCCCTCACTATCCCCCACTTTAGTTAGTTTAGTACAGTGCCCTTTGGCCGGTTCCCCGGCTTGAATAATGCTTGAATAATTCTTTCCTGGCACTTTGTGCGTCTATTACTCAGGGCCCCCATCAACGCAACCTTTGGGGCTGCGATTTTAGGGGCTGTTTAACCCCATAACTAATATGGGAAACCAGGGGGGGAGTGATCCTATGATTTTTTACTCATGTCCACATTATCACTTCTGATGCCGTGCGGGGCTCTCACTGAACAATTAACAGTACGTTCTGCTACCGGGCAAATTAAAACTAATTTGAACTAATTGAAGCCTTATTTAACTCCAATTAAGCTCAATATATTTCGCCCCCAGAGTTTCAGTTCAACTTTAGCCACCATAATTTTAGAGATAAAAGAATTTCTTGAGTGAACTGCTACGTCATCTCTCAAAGGTGGCTGGCTCCAAGCCTACTTCTTCATTGTCTAAACCCAATATCTCTTTTACACTAAATCGGGGGGGGGGCCTTCGGCCCCCCCGCCACTTTTATTAATGACTTTAACTTCTGGTTAGGGCTTCTCCCCTTTTGACCGTCGACCTTATCGCCCACAGTCTGTCTGTCCCACTCTGGCTTTTTTTCTTCATAGTTAATCCCCCGACTTCGGGGGGTCGGGCTTTACCGCATTCCAAGCCATTTTCATCGGATAATCTTAATTATTCCTTGAACTGTGGACGCACTACTTCAATAGTTTTCGCAGAAAACCAGCTATCTCCAAGTTCGATTGGCGTTTCGCCCCTAACCACAGGTCGTCCGAGGTTTTTGCAACAACCACCGGTTCGTTCCTAAAAACTGCCCATGGCTAGATCACTTGGTTTCGGGAAATTTGACTGAGGGGGGCCGTTATAGCGGCACCTTGCTTTCACTACACCTTAGGGGGCCAAGAACAATCCCCCCAGCCATCCCTCGCGGGGCGGCTGCGAGATTGCACTTTAAGTTTGCCAAATTTTATCTCGTGGACCCATTATGCAAAAGGTACGTTGTGTTACAACTGCTTTAAGTGACTCATTTCAAGGTCTTTTCAAGTCTCTTTCAACTTTCCTTTACAGTACTCCTCTCTTTCGGTGTGACACTAATTATTAAGCCTTGGATGTGTGGACACCCATCTTCCCATCACTACTCGCCTACAGGAAAGGGCTCGTCCGCTTTCGCTCGCCGCTACTGGCGGAATCTCGTTTGATTTTTTCTGTGCCCCCCCCCTAAACACCCACTATGGGGCGGGGAGGGGGGGGGTGGGGGGCCTGGTACTGGGATGTTTCGCTCCCCTGGCCCCCCCGCTGCGTTGCCGCGCGGGACATTAGGGCTTCAAAGTCTCTCCTCCGCCATTTCGGGGGGCTCCGTCCTCTTTAGTGCACCCTAGTTCTCCATTCGTCACTCTTTTTACTCAAACCGACGTTGCATTCCAACGCCCCCCCCCCTTGCGGGGGGAATGTTGTAGGGGCAGGAGTTGAACCTGCATATCCGGGTCATGAGCCCGGTGACTTGCCGTTAGTCCACCCTACGGCGGGCACCCGCCCCCCTAGCGTTCCTAAAAGGGAATGCTGCCTTTCAGCCCCTACGCTAGCGTAGGGAGGCCAGGAGGGCGCCGGCAGGGGGGCCCCCCCCCGCCGCCCATTCGGGCGGGGGTAGCGCCCCTTCGGCTCGATAATCTCGATGTAGAATCTTGATTATCATGATCCAGGCATTATTATAATACTTGGATCTAGAACAGCCCCACTGTGGCCCAATGGGCCAGTTGTAACAGTAAATTGGGGGAGGCAATTGTGAACCCAATCACATATAAACTAGCACCAATTAGCAAAGCCTTTCTTAAATTTATTCTATTCTCCCCCCTAAGTGTTTTTATGCCAATTAAAAGGGAAGAATCAGCTTGAAAGTAGATAATTTTTACTATTCTAACATAATAAACGCCAGCTATGACCGAGCAGACCACGGCTAAAACCGAGACTAAATAATATTGATTAACCACCCCCGGCAACAACACCAACCATTTACTTAAGAATCCAACTAAGGGGGGGATACCCGCAATCGAAAGGAGAGTTAGGGCCAATGTTATAGCCAAAGTAGGCTCTCTCCTGGAGAGACCACTAAACTCCACTATTAAATTCCTAACCACCCCCAAGGCCAATACTATAGCAAAAATGCTAATAGACATTGTCACGTATAAAATCATATATACCAGGCTGGCTTGAATACTTTCAAAAGACCCAATCTCCATCCCCCAAAGTATAAACCCCATATGTCCTATCCCACTATAGGCTAGTAGGCGTTTGATTTTTGTTTGGTTTAAAGCCCCAATGGCGCCCACGATCATTGAAAATACAGCACCAATCAATAATATGTTTACTGCCGGGCCAATTGAAACTAAGATAGAAAATATGGCTACCTTCGGCACAGTTGCCAACAAAGCGGTGGTCGTGGTCGGTGCACCGTCATATACGTCGGGGGCCCACATATGGAATGGGGCAGCCGACAGCTTAAACAACAGGGCCACTGTAATCAGTAGGCCTCCCATCGGGGGCATGGCACCCCCGGGAGCCTGGCCGAGTACCAGATCGGTACAGGGCACACTGGTCCCCCCCGTCAATCCGCACATCATGGCACATCCAAACAAGAATAACCCCGAGGAAAGTGCCCCCAGCACAAAGTATTTTAAGCCTGATTCGGCGCTATGGCCGGACCCCCTCTTTTGGGCGGCTAGTATAAATAAGGAAAGGGTAGGCAGCTCAATGGCTAAATAGACAGAAAGCCAGTTACTAGACGACACCAAGAGGACGCCCCCTAATGCCACCATTAGGATTAAAATTGGGGTGTTGGCTTCTGCGGGTGAGGTGGCGTGGCCCTGAGGACCACAGGAAAGCCCTCCAGCCCCTGAAGTAGCCATCTCCCTTTGGAGAGGGGAGTCGAGCATCATTAAAACTGCAGTAGCACCGACAAGAACAAGTAATTCAGTGCCTTTCGCCCAACTGTTTATGGTCAATAATCCATTATATCCCCCCAAAGGAATCCAACCCTGTAAAAGCTCAATGGGGAAGAAAAGGCCGGCCCCTTCAGAAAAACTCCATCAGCTTGTAATTAATAACGTTATAATTGAGATTTTTAGGGTCAAACCCTTGACACTATATATTATTAAGCCCAATGTGATTGTACTTAGAAATAAAGGCTCACTCATGTGCATGCAACCCTCCTCAAGACGATCTAACCCTACCCCTCCGGGTTCGATGGGAGGAGGGACCGCCTAGGCTGAACCGCCTCTAATCGGGGACGGCCCCCCCATCTTTAACCGTAGGGGGGGCGCCATCGCCCCTTCGGGCGGGGGCTTGGGGTGGCCCCAAGGGGAGGTTCCCCTCCCCTCACTATGTTACGACTTGCTTAACTTCGTAGGGGCCCGTAACCGCCGGAGCCCGTGGGGGCGCGGCGGCGTCCGAACCATCATCCTAAGTTAAGGTGACGGGCGATTTGTGCTAACACCTAGACCATTTCACCGGAACGCTATACTTTCCGATTACTATTAAATTCAACTTTCGGCCATCTTCCAATAGCCTACCGAACTCTCACTTTTGGGTTTCACCTCCCAGGTTTCCCATTGTATAAGAAAATGTAGCGCATATTATCCCCAAACATTGGGACCATAAGACCTGACTTCATCCGCGGCTAATCCTCGGGTTGGGTCCGTTTAAGGTTTCATACACGAACTGACGACGGCCATGCAATACCGGTCCATAAGGATTCCTTGGAATCCTCAAGGATTCAAGTTTGGGTAAGGTATCTCGCGGTTTATCGAATTAAACTACACGCTCCTCTAATCGAAACGGTGAACAGCCAAATTTTTTGAATTTTAATCTTGCGATCGTACTACTCAGGCGGGAGATTGCTGCCTTTCGGGGCTGCATTCGCATTTTCTCCATCGTTTACAGTGTGGACTACCAGGGTCTCTAATCCTGTTTGTTCCCCACACCCTCGTGTTTCAGCCCGTAGCCCGGGGGGCGCCCCAGGGGGCCCCCCTCCCGCCCCGCGGTAAATTGCTTATGCTTTTGGGGTTCTATTTTCTATCCGCACATTCTACCGCTACAGAAAAATTCCATTTACCACCTTGGGGGGGGTGGGGCAGTCGGCCTACACACCCTTTACGCCCCTTTGCTCATAAAGGCTTGGCCCCTAAGTCTAACCGCGTCTGCTGGCACTTAGTTGGACAGGCCAAGAGGGCGTGTGCTCTCTGTGTCATACTGCCGTATATTGCACAATATTCTCTACTGCTGCCTCGTCCCTGACGGACTTAATGAGCCTTCCCCTTGTTTCAGTGAAAGTGTGACTCCGGGTTGATCGTCACGCATCTTCGGCAGGGTGGGTCTTTAATACCGCCCTCATACCTAATACGTCTCCGGCCCAGCCCCCGGTAAGGGGTGGGGTAGCCGGGTTTCCTCACCTGTGCGCGGGCAGGCCCCCCCGTAAGGGGGGCCTGCACTAGCATGTATTAGAAGGTCCACTTGTCTTCTATTTTCCCCAAAACCAAAGGATTGCAAGGAATCGCCACCCAAAAGCGGGGATAGGGCAGCCCTACCTCGCCCCTTCGGGATGGCGGTTCCCCCTGTAGGGGGCGACGGTCCCATCTTCATAGAAAATTCCTAGGAATCTCCATAGGAGATGGCACAGCCTTAATCATTTTACCTGAAACCGGATCGTGGCCCCCCTATAATCGCCCGCCCCCCCCGGGCCCCCGTGGTGGTGGGGCGGGGGTGCCCCGGAGGGGAGGGGGGGATGGGCCCCCCTGGGGGGGGCCAAAGACTAATGCAGGGCAATCGTGTCCCCCAAATAGATTACGGTTAGTAAACAAAACACATAGGCCTGAATCACGGCCACTGCCATCTCCAATAAGGTTATAAAGACCATGATTAACAGGGGGAACAAACTAAGGAAGGTCCCAGCAATTAACATATTGAACCCGAATCCGGCTAAAATGGCAAACAACAAATGGCCGGCCGAGAGATTGGCCGCCAAACGAACCCCTAAAGAGATGGCTCTAGAAACGTAACTTATAGTTTCTATCACTACTAACAGGGGGGCTAACGCCAAGGGGGCCCCATCTGGCATTAAAATGCTGAGGAAATTCCATTTAAATTTCCAGAGCCCTCCCAAAGTCACACCTATTACAATAGAAAATGATAGGCCCAACGTGACTACTATATGAACTGTGGGGGTAAACACATAGGGGAATAGGCCCAATACATTCAAAAACACGATGAAGGTAAAAAGGGATATAACAAAGGGGAAATACTTCAACCCTTCCGCCCCTAGATTATCTTTAACTACACCATGGAAATGACTATAAATTGATTCCATAATGGACTGCCATCTATTGGGAATTAATTTAGTTCCCCTAAACAACAATAGGCTAACAACCACCGCTAATATCATCATCATGGATGAATTAGTAAGGGCGACTAAACTCACTATTTTAAATTGATCAAAATAAGCGGCACACATTTTTTATTTCCTTTCTGTTCAAAGGGACCGTCGCCCCGAAGGGGCGAGGGGATTATATTTTAATACTACCAGGCTTTGGTGCAAGGCTTTCGGGGCGGATTAGTCTAGGTCTTTCCAGATTGCAGCAACCTCTTTCTTCAACCCTGAGCCCCCAGAGGGCCCTTCGGTCGCCCAACCACCCATTACAGATTTCCTTATGAGCCAATTAGTTTTAATAGTAGGTAAAACGGAAGTCACCAATATGGAGAATAATAAAAACAGAGTTATTAGGGTCCATCTATATTGAGTTAAATAAGTGGCTACATCTAATTGTGGCATTTTTTCTTTTTCGGCCCACCCATTCCGAGAATGTTTAGGAGGGTGGCCCACCCCCGCCCGAAAGGCGGTGGCATTAGCCCCTAAGCCAATTTAAGGATTTGACAGCAATAGTCCCTTTTATTCGGTAATAGGCCACCAATATGGCCAAGCCAATAGCGGACTCCGCCGCCGCAACCGTCAAAATCATAATTGTAAAGATTTGTTCAATCAAAAGATCTATTACCACAGAGTTTATTAAAAATAAGAAAGAGGCGGCTAATAATATCAGTTCTATGGACATCAACATTATTATAAGGTGACCTCGGTTGAGGACAATGCCCAACACCCCCAATAATAACAGTAAAATTGCCACTATTATATATTTATAGTACATTGGCGAGTCAAGAGATCTTCATCGAAGATGGGCCCCCCACCCGCCCTTTAAAGGGCGGGTGGGGGGCCCGCAGACCCCCGCCCCCTAGAGGGCAGGGGTGGTAGGGGGTGCCTATTGCGACCCCGACCCCCTTGCGGGGGTGGGCCCATAAACGAAGGGTAGTTCATTATAGGTGTGGGGTTGAGGAGGGGAAGGCTGCACCCACTCTAGGGAAGCCCAACTAGCCCCGCTGTTCTCAATCCAACCAATAAATTTCACCTCTCTGGCATAGGCATCATAAACTATAAACACAAACCACAGTACCCCAACAATGGATATGGTTGACCCCAGGGAGCACACAAGGTTCCAACCAGCAAAACCATCTACAAAGTCGGAGTAACGCCTAGGTAGGCCGGCTAGGCCCAAGAAGTGTTGGGGGAAAAAGGTTAAATTCACCCCGATAAACATTAACCAGAAGTGAATTTTCCCATAAAGTTCATTATAGCAATAGCCTGTGATTTTCCCAAACCAATAATAAAACCCGCCAAAAATCGCAAAAATGGCCCCCATGGATAATACATAGTGGAAATGAGCAACCACATAGTATGTATCGTGGAGAACCACGTCTAAAGAACTATTGGCCAAGATTACCCCGGTTAACCCCCCTACAGTAAATAAGAAAACAAACCCTATTGCCCATAGCATAGGGGTGTCCAACCTAAGGGCACCGCCATAAATAGTGGCCAACCAGCTGAAGACCTTAATCCCAGTTGGAACAGCGATTATTAAGGTGGCGGCAGTGAAATAGGCTCTGGTATCTATGTCCATCCCTACTGTAAACATGTGGTGCAATATTTTATAGCCACTCTGGCCCCCGGCCTTAAGGCAAGGTTGGGCCGGGGGCAACGCCCCCCGCATGGGTGGCGAGCGCGCTATACTACTCTACCCCCCCCTTACGGGGGAGGATTGGACTATATCTTCACCTCTAGTGATTTAAGACTTTTATCAACTTATTAAAAAGCATCTGTTGGATATGTTTTGGCCCCTTTAGGGGATACCTGGCTAAATATTTGCTCCACCTTGTACAAGTGTAAGCTAAATATTGATACTGCCCCCGGGGGTTGTTTGACAAAGAGACTCGCCCCGGCAGCAATTTGTTTATTAAATCTAAAACATACCTCTCCTTTCGTGTAACGACAATGCCCCCCACGGCGGTCAATCGACTCCTGGGAGGTGGCGAGGCCCCGAGGGCCACGTGAAAGCCTCCGGCCCCCTCCACAAACCCCGCTAATCAGCTGTTGTTAGGAGTCATGGCGCCTGGGCCCAGATACACAATGTGGGTGCCATATTTATGATTAACAAATTTAATAACTTCCATCAATTGGAGGTTATATTTTAAAGTTATTAGCCTTCCATTGATTAAATTAATAAACTTCAATATCTTGTTGACATCATCCCCCTTGGAGGACAACACCCAATTGCAATCTCGGAGGCCCCCTCCCACGAGGGCCCCCATACCTACGGCCCCCTTAAACCGATGAAGGGTCCGGGGGCACCCAGCGGGGCTGCCCAAACTAGCTCTGACCCCCTCGCCGACTAACGCTAGAGTCCCCCCGGCCTCAAAGAGGCCGACGGCCCACCATGCCGGTCCCATTGCCACAAGGCTTCTCCTTCTGGCCCCCGGGGGGCCTGCACTAAAGGCTAGTCGAAAATTGTCCCCTTTAGAAAGTCTTAAATCACTAGGGGCCCGACGTGTAGTCTCTGCGACCCCCGGGCCCCCCCCCCCGCAAGGGGGTGGTGGGGCCCGGTTGTCTGCGGGTTGACCCCCCACTAACTTTTTTACTGCGCCCCCGCCTTCGAAGAGGCCAACGGCGGCGTTAGTAGTTAGTGGGCCCCCCCCAGGGGGAGTAGGGGTGTTCCCGCATACAGTCAGGTAATAGCACGGCAGGTTACCCTGCCGGCCGCCCATCTCCAAGCCCACACAATAAAGCCTAATACCCCAATAGATAACATTGCATAGACCATGCCCAAGTATCCAAAAATTTGTTTCTTAGCAGCAAAGGTGGGAATTATTTGGGAGATCATCCCAAAACCAGGCAATATTAGAATATAAACCTCCGGATGGCCAAAAAACCAAAAGAGATGTTGAAACAGAATAGGGTCCCCCCCTCCAGCGGGGTCAAAGAAGGTAGTGTTAAAATTCCTATCTGTCAACAGCATGGTTATGGCCCCGGCCAATACGGGCAAAGATAGTAACAATAAGAAGGCGGTGATTAAGATAGACCACACAAATAGCGGCAATCTATCCAGTGTCATACCCGGAGCCCTCATATTAAATATAGTGGTGATAAAATTCATAGCTCCTAAGATGGAAGAGACCCCGGCCAAGTGGAGGCTAAATATAGCCATGTCCACGGCTCCCCCCGAATGAGCTTGAATGGCGGAAAGGGGCGGATACACAGTCCACCCTGTCCCAACCCCCTGTTCAACAAAGGCTGAGCCCAACAATAGTATTAGGGCGGGGGGCAAGAGTCAGAAACTAATGTTATTTAGTCGCGGGAAGGCCATATCTGGTGCACCGATATATAGCGGCACCAACCAATTCCCAAACCCCCCTATCATCACCGGCATCACCAGGAAAAAGATCATAACAAAGGCATGCGCAGTCACGATTACATTATAAAGATGGTCGTCCCCCAACATAGTTCCGGGGGCAGAAAGTTCTAACCTTATCAACATACTGAAAGCTGTTCCTATCATACCGGCCCCAACACCAAATATTAGATATAACGTGCCGATATCTTTATGATTAGTGGAAAACACCCAACGGCTTAAATATGCACTTACTAAGTTCAATTGCAT